ACTCTATAAAATTAAAATAAAAATGAAAAAGTACTATAATATAAAAAAAGAAAAAAAAGTAAAAAGTCAAGTAATTAACAAGTCAAATAAGTAATTAACAAGTCAAATAATATAATTAAATAGTAATAATTAAATAGTAATTAATTACTAATTACTAAACTAAAATAGTAATTAAATATTATACTAGTAACTAGTACATATTCTAATACTAATTGATAATACTACTAAATTAATAATGCGAATTAATCCTATGTTTCATTACATATATATATTATATAATATATAATGAGATAATGAAAATAAATAATATATAATGAGATAATGAAAATGAAAGAAAATAAAAACATATAGAAAATAAAAAATATAAAAAAAATATAATTAATATATAATTAATATAGAAATAGAATATAAAAAAAAATTCAAAACTGAAAAAATTTCAGTAGTCATATGGGGTAAAATATCTAGGGATTTCTAGCATATTCTTTTCGAAGTATTTTTTTTTCATTAATATCTGTGTATAGGATCATTGCTTCTATTGATTTGATACGAATACATTACATAAACATAATCTAAAGCACCGAACGAACGATTATATTTTTTCTCCTTTCCTTATCCTGGATTTCATTTCTATTTTCCTTAATTGATTTGATTCAATCCGTTGAGTTGCGAGTTTACATATAACAACTCATATCTTTCTATACAAAAAAATTCGAAACTTTTTTCTTGTACTATACCGACTGACCCTCTCAGAAATAAAATAAAAAGAATCGAGTTATTTCATTAGAGTTAGAATGAAAAAAAAAAGAGTCATTCCATTTCAGACCAATCTCGAGTACTAAAGAAAGATCGCGATTTGGAATGAACCAAAATACTTGTTTGTTTTGTTACGGCAATAACACTTAGTAATAGTAAGACCACCCGATGGGTTGGATTTTACTACAAGAAAAAGGTTTGTTTTACAGCAAACCTACATTACACAATGAAACATACCACAGAGTGGTATAATAAATAGACGGAATCGTAAATTATCTAATCTACATAAGAAAGATACTTCTAATAGAAAGAATTAGACATTATCGAATGATTTGACAACAGACCAAATCCCAAAACCAACTCAACTCATAGAATATAGAAGAAGGAAATTGATACATTTAGGACCAATTCATTATCTCTGCATTATCTCTGAATCAATCAATTGGGGTTGTTGTTCTGCCAAAAAGCGATTAGTCAGGCGACTCCACAAAACAAATACAAGAAAAGAATAGGTCCTAGATCTATGTGACTGTTGAAGTTTTTAGACAGAATCATGTCATGATTCTCACTTCATAAATTGACCGGATTCGATATACCAACGCAAAAATGTATTACTAACTCTTTAATCATGGACAGGAAAAGAGGAAAAAGGTCATATGATATGTAATCCATCCACGAAGATTAATGAAGGAAGATGAGTATTTTATCCGAGATTTTACAAATACTGATTAGATCTATTGGAATGAATTATTGTTTTTTATTTATTGTTTTTATTTTCCTGTCCCTATGTATTTACATGAACATGTGGTAATACTTTTGGACCAACCAACCGGCCAGTCTATAAACAAGTACTAATGAGGAAATGAAAACTATACTAAAACTAAAATAGAATGTATTAGGGCTATACGGACTCGAACCGTAGACCTTCTCGGTAAAACAGATCAAACTGATTATTATCGAAATGATTCGAACTGTTTCAAAGACCCAACATGCATTTTGTTGCATTGGGCTCTTTCATAAACTGATGTAAAGATCAGTTAGTCCACCATATTTTTCTTTACAGGAAAATAATGAGATGGCTCCATGTGCTCTGATTCATCATTTGTATTCTGATCTAGGAGCAATACCAAAGTGTTTCAAAGAAGGGTTACCTTGACTTAGGTCTGCCTTCGGCCTAGATCAAACTAAGTTAGATGGATTCTCTATCGCTACGCTGCAAGAGTCGAATATGAGACTTCATACACCTTAAAGTTCATAGGACGAAAAAAGGTTATTTTGAGGCCCTTATACTCATTATGCCTAGCATTGAATGGACTGGGTATTTACCTTATCAACTATCAAATCAATGGTGGGTTCTATTTGATTTGGCACTTGAATTCGCACCTGAATCGGACCGAACCCCATATTTGTCCGGCTATTGTTCTCTTGTTCCCTCGAATCTATGGAGTAAGACATCGATTTGTCAATAAGATCAATTATGTTTATTGCATTGCATAATGGGCTCCCTTGAAAAGCATTGGCGCACGTGTAAACGAGGTGCTCTACCTAACTGAGCTATAGCCCTTGTCATAGATATATTAACATATGGATAATTTCTTGTCAAGATGGATATTCCATAATCCCACATGATAGCTCTCTGATCCGTCTACTGTTAACAGATTGGTATTGCTTAGAAATAATATTCCACTTATAATCCTATAAGTGATGGGTCCTTTTTTTGGTGATAAATAACCTACTTAACTCAGTG